ATGATCCCACAAAGAAAAGAATTGTACAGTACGAAATAACATAAAAAATTGATTTAGATTTTATTTTAAAGGACCCCTTTTATTTTATTCCTTTTTGGCAGGCATCAATAACAAATAGTTAATATTTAAACTTTCATCCCAACGGAAATCTAGTAATATAACATACCAACGAAAGGAACTATTCCGAGTTCATTGAAGTTACAAATTAGAATAACTCGAGAAATTTGCATTGAATTATGATACTATGATACAAAGAAGAATGATATAAAGAAGAAAAAAGATCAAATAATAATTCTATGATGAAAAATTGTCTAGTTTTTTTTAGTTAAAGTTTCCATTTATTAGTCGCACCGATCCAATAATCTATTAATAATCTATTACTAGTAATAATATGAATGACTCGCTATTCATTCGGGTTGGGGTCATAATCATTATATAGGAGAGATGGCCGAGTGGTTCAAGGCGTAGCATTGGAACTGCTATGTAGGCTTTTGTTTACCGAGGGTTCGAATCCCTCTCTTTCCGCTTTAATTTACCGATTTTACTTTTTACTGGGAAATGGATAACGCTATTCCAACTTTCTTTACTATCGATTCTTCTATTCCTAATTGCTGTGACACATAAACTACTAGAATGGAAAGAGTAGTCAAGGAAAAAACCTTCGGTCTAGGATCCGGAAAAGGGAGAAAATGCGGATCAACCCCGCATTTATCTTACTTACTTTTAAGTAAGTGAATTTACTTCGACGAAAGGGAAGAAAATTGCCCGAATCCTTATTTATTTTAGTTAGTTTTAAGTCTGACGAGAATAGTATTCTACAACTAGCAATTCATTTATTTTCAAACCAACCCATTTACTATCTATTATTTGATTGACTAATCCTTTATATTGGAATGGTTGAAGGATCAAATGGCTTGGCAATTCCTGATGAGAGGATGAATCCAGAGATTTTTGAATCAGAGCTTTGGATTTTTGTTCATCCTTTACCGTAATAATATCTCCGGGTTTGCAGCGATAACTTGGTATATCTACTATATGACCATTAACTAAAATATGCCTATGGTTAACAAATTGCCGGGCTGCGGGAATAGTCGAAGCCATACCCAATCGGAAAAGGATGTTATCCAAACGCATTTCAAGTAATTGTAGTAAAACTTGACCTGTTGACCCCTTGGCTTTTCCGGCGATGTGAACGTATTTAAGTAATTGTCGTTCTGTAAGACCATAGTGAAAACGCAACTTTTGTTTTTCTTCTAGACGAATACGATATTGAGATTTTTTTCCCGAACGAGATTGGTTTCTAAGATCATTTCCGGCTCTAGGCCTTTTATTAGTTAGTCCCGGTAAAGCTCCCAGCCGGCGTATTTTTTTCAAACGAGGTCCTCGGTAACGCGACATAAAGACTCCTTTTTGTATTTGTAGAATTTGTTTAGAATCTATTTTATTATTTTTTATTTATTAAATAGTTAAAATTAAATAGTTAAATTTATTTATTTATTTATTAAATATTTATATTAATTATTAAATTTGGATTTTTTAAACCTAAATTCAAACTTTCAAACTCAAACTAAAGTAACTAAAGTAAATGAAGCGAAGTTTGCTGAAGTAGCCTACTTGTGTACTAAAAAGAAGTATGAGACGAATTGAATAAATATCCAGAACGCTTCCTATTTTCTATTATAGAAAAGGGATTCCTTTGCTGACATAGGTGTAAGTTCTTATAATGTTTAATGTTAATTTACGAAATTTAAAAATATTTAATATTCTTTGATTTCAAAAAGACATTCTCAATTATGTAAAAATTTGAATAAATAGGAAAAAGCCGGCTATCGGAATCGAACCGATGACCATCGCATTACAAATGCGATGCTCTAACCTCTGAGCTAAGCGGGCTCACATAACATCAATTTTATGTGCATAGTAATTCAATAAAATATTGGAATCTTAATCTTAGGTATTCACTATTATGTCTTATCTATTCAGACTCGATATGAATAGAAAACAATAGAATATACAATTTCAAATAAATATTGAATATTAATATTATAGAACATAACAATTAATATAGCGATATAGAATTTGTATTTTTTATCACTAATCACTAATAGAATTTACAATTCGAATATTATTAAATTCGATATTTTTTTAGTAAATTCTATATCTTGGTAGACTCGATAGTCAATATTTTGATTCTAGTTAGTTAGTTAGCTAGTTAGTTAGTTAGATAGTTAAAATTATTTAAATTTGTCATTTTTGAATTTGAATTCAAATGACATTTGAAATTCTTTTATTACACTTCTATATTTTCTATATTATTTGATTCCATATCATTAGCAATGATTAGTTCGAACTGATGAGACATTCCTCCACGTTCATTCCAGTCATAAAATTCATAAAGTAGTAAAGGCGGAAATTAAGACAAAAAAAAGACCGTTCAAGTATTCAAAATTGCATGAGAAGGGCGACAGGTATATATATATATATAGGATATCTATTAATCTATATTGAATTACGAATCCAGAAATGATAAAATCCAATTTGATTGGACCAAATAGGGTCTCCTATATAAGATAGGAGAAGACAGGTAAGAAATAAAAGAGGAAAAATGCTTCTTCGAAATAAGAATAGGTATCTAATGAATTCAAAGGTTCCGGTATAAATGAAAGAAAAAGGGAACGCCATCATAATGCAATGAAATCCTAATCTTAACACAAAAGGAAGGGGATATGGCGAAATGGGTAGACGCTACGGACTTAATTGGATTGAGCCTTGGTAAGGAAACCTACTAAGTGATGACTTTCAAATTCAGAGAAACCCCGGAATTAAGAAAAAGGGCAATCCTGAGCCAAATCCTTTTTTCCACAAACAAAGGTTCAGAAAACGAAAACAAGGATAGGTGCAGAGACTCGACGGAAGCTGTTCTAACAAATGGAGTTGGCCGCGTTGGTAGTTGGTAGAGAACTCTTTCCATCGAAAATTCAGAAAGGATGAAAGATATACATACGTATTGAATACTATATCAAAATCAAATGATTAATGCCGACCCAAATGAGTCTATATTTTTTCTATAAAAAACGGAAGAATTGGTGTGATTCGATTCTTTCTTCAATGTGGAATCGAATATTCATTGATCAAAAGATTCACTCCATAGTCTGTAGATCCTCTTTTCAAGAACCGGATTAATCGGACGAGAATAAAGATAGAGTCCCGTTCTACATGTCAATGCTGGCAACAATGAAATTTTTAGTAAGAGGAAAATCCGTCGACTTAAAAAATCGTGAGGGTTCAAGTCCCTCTATCCCCAAAAAGCCTATTTGCCCCCCCAACTATTTATCCATTCTATCCCCCCTTTCCTTGCGTGAGTGTCCTTATACACTCGCCCTATTCTTTTTGAAATAGATCCGGGCGGAAATGTCTTATTATATCTTATATCTAAGATATACAGCTTTGAGCAAGAAATCCCCATTTGAATGATTTACAATCGATATCATTACTCATACTGAAACTTAAAAAGTCGTCTTTTTTAAGATCCAAGAAATTCCAGTACCCAGATAAAACTTTTTAATCTTCTTTCGCCCTTTTAATTGACATAGACCCCCGCCCTCTAATAAAATGAGGATGCTACATTCGGACTTAGCCGGGATAGCTCAGCTGGTAGAGCAGAGGACTGAAAATCCTCGTGTCACCAGTTCAAATCTGGTTCCTGGTACATGATTAGTTTGGATGAGTCTCTCTTGAATAAATTAATTGATATGAATCGACATCCCTATTCAGTTTTCATTTGGATCATAACACATACTTTTTTCCATTTCGCCGAGATATATCCCATCTATTTTTTTTTCTAGATGGGTAGAATTCTTTTAGATACTTTATCTAAAAGAATTCGATTCTATTTCATCTTTTTTATCTTTATGTCCATGCCGTAGAATGTTAATACTTCATATATATTCAAAAGACGCGTTCAAAAGGTTAAATTAGTTGGTTGAGATACTAAAAAGTAGAATCTAGAGAAATTGAAATAGACAAGATTAAGTTCAGATACAAATAAATAGAATCCGGTTCGATTTCTTCATTCCTACCTACAGAACTTTCTAGAACCATCTAAGCAATATGCGTGGTACAAAGTCAAACTTCATGATACAGAACTCCTTTGGTTCATCCTATTGGTTTGGCTCATCTGAAATAAATATCTTCCAACCCAAATAAATGGAAGGCGATAATTCCAAGGAATCCCTTATTTTTTTTTTTGTTATAGCCTAGCGAGAATTTAAACAAGACTTCTATTCTGTTTAATCTAGAAGAAAACGTACAAGCTTTGAATATCTGAAATTGTATAAGTGGAAATTTTTTTCTTATCATTCAATGAGCATCTTGTATTTCATAAAAATTGGGGGCAATATAATCCTTACGTAAGGGCCATCCTATCCAACTTTCGGGCATTAAGATACGTTTCAAGCGTGGATGATTGTCATAAGAGATTCCCAACATATCATAAGACTCTCGTTCTTGAAAATCCACACTTTTCCAAACCCAGAACACGGATGGAATCCTAGGATTGCTCCTCGAGGCAAATACTTTTATGCATACCTCTTCTGGTTGATCCACACCATACTCTATTCTCGTAAGATGATACACACTAGCTAACAGCCCTCCGGGTGCTACATCATAGGCGCATTGGGAGCGTAGAAAATTGTAACCATATACGTATAAAATGACAGCAATGGAATGCCAATCCTCGGGCTTTACTTGTAAAGTTTCTATTCCTTGGTAATCAAAGCCTAAAGATCTATGAATTAGATCATGCTTGGCTAGCCAAGCAGACAAACGACCCTGCATCTTTTTTATCCCTCCCGCATTTTTTTGTATAAGTTGTTCATATTTACGATGAAATTTATGAAGGTTGGCCTACTCCTTATTAAAGAAATCCTGTCTAAGTGACTAATTAATGGGAAGATACTGAACTTTTATATTTGAAAAAGGTTTCAGTAGGTATCTCTGAA